TTTTGGAAGAAAAGGAGGATCCGGACAAAATCGAGGAAACGGAAGAGATCCGAGTGAATGGAAAGAAAAAAAAAAAAAAGCATGAATTCCAATATCTCTTTAACGAGAAAGAGGCATGTGATAAAAATAGCCCAATTTATGAAACTTCTTATCCGGATGAGAATCAAGAAAATTCGAAGTTAGAAATATTGAAAGAAAAAGAAGAAAAATATTTATTATGGTTTGAAAAACCTCTTGCGACTCTTCTTTTCGACTATAAACAATGGAATCGCCCATTTCGATATAAAAAAAATAAAAGAAATAATCAATTTGAAAATGTTGTAAGAAATGAAATGTCACACTATTTTTTTTATCCATGTCAAAGCGATGGAAAGAAAAAGATCTCTTTTACGTATCCAGCAAGTTTGTCAACTTTTCTGGAAATGATACAAAAAGGGATGTCTTTTTTAACAACAGAAAAACTATCCTCTGGTGAATTGTATAATAATTGGAGTTACACCAATGAAGAAAAAAGAAACAACTTAAACAAAGAATTAATAATAAGAATTGAAGTTTTAGATAAAGGAGCTATGGCTCTGAATGTGCTTGAAAAAAGGACGAAATTGTGTAATGATGAAACTAAAAAAAAATACTTACCTAAAAAATGTGATCCTTTTTTGCATGGATTTTCTCGTGGAAGAATCCATTCTTTTTTTTCACCCATAATGCTAAATAAAATTTATAGGAAAAAGAGCATCGGAACGATTTGGATAAATAAGATTCATAGCCTACTTCTTATTAATAATTATCCAAAAGTTGAACAAACATTAAACAAGTTTAATAAAAAATCAAAATTATTTTCAATAGAAAAAATCCGTTCTTTATTTGCAGAACACACACAAGAAAAAATTGATTCAGAAGATCGAATCCTAATTTTAAAAATTTTATTCGATGTAGTTATAACAAATTTCAATCACCAAAGAATTAGAAAAAAATCAATTGGAATAAAAAAAATTAGTAAAAAAGTTCCTCACTGGTCAATTAATGATTTACGAAAAAAAAAGAAAAAAGGGGGAGAACCCACAGCGGAGTCAATTCGTTCAAGAAAATCCACACGCGTAGTGATTTTTACTGATAAACAGCCAAATAGCAATACTTATACTAATACCAAATATACTAAGAATCTTGGACCAGCAAAAGAAGTGACTTTGATGCATTATTTACAACAATCGGATTTTCGTCGAGGTATAATCAAAAGCTCCACGCGCGCACAAAGACGTAAAACCGTTACTTGGGAGCTGTTTCAAGCAAATGCGCATTCCTTACTTTTTTTGGACAGGATAGACAAACCCTTTTATTTTTTTTTTGATATTTCCGAACTGATGAAAGTCATTTTTAAGAATTTGATGTGGAAACAAAAAGACCAAAAACTTTCTGATTATACAAACAAAAAGACAAATAAAATTGATAACCAAAAAAAAGCAAAAGCACGGATACCAACAGCAGAAATCTGGAATACATTTTTTTTTGCTCAAGCACTGCGGAGTTTTGTGTTATTAACTCAATCGATTCTTCGAAAATATATTATATTACCTTCACTCATAATAGCTAAGAATATTGCTCGCATGCTATTATTTCAAATTCCCGAGTGGTCCGAAGATTTAAAGGATTGGAATAGGGAAATGCATATTAAGTGCACCTATAATGGTATTCAATTATCCGAAGGGGAATTTCCGAAAAACTGGTTAACGGAGGGTATTCAGATAAGGATCCTATTTCCTTTTTGCTTGAAACCCTGGCACAGATCTAAGCGACAATCCCTTCATAAAAATGCAATGAAAAAAGGACAAGAAAAAAAATTTTGTTTTTTAACAGTTTGGGGAATGGAAGCGGAATTGCCCTTTGGTCCTCCCCGAAAACGACCTTCATTTTTTGAACCCATTTTTAAAGAACTCAAAAAAAAAATTAGAAAATTGAAAATGAAAACAAAGTTTTTAAGCGTTTTAAAAGAAAGAAGAAAATTTTTTCAAAAAGTCGCAAACGAAACAAAAAAATGGAGCATCGAAAGCATTCTAATTCTATTTCTAAAAGAAAAAGGAAGAGTAAAAGAACGTTCAAAAACAAATCCAAATCCATTATTTGGATTGAGAGAAGTAGATGAATTTGATGAAATTAAAAAAGATTTGATAATCAGTAATGAGATGATTCCCAAATCGTCCGTTCAAATTCGATCTATAGAGTGGACAAATTCATCACTGCCAGAAAAAAAAATAAAAGATTTGACTAATAGAACAAACATAATAAGAAATCAAATAGAAAAAATTTCAAAAGAAAAGAAAAAAGGACTGATAACTCACGAAATAAATATTAGTTCGAACAAAATAAGTTATCCTACTCAAATATTAGGATCATCAAAAAGAATTTGGCAAATATTAAAAAAAAAAAATACTCGATTAATCCGTAAATCATATTTTTTTATAAAATTTTTCATTGAAAGGATGTACATAAATATTTTTCTGGCTATCCTCAATATTCCAAGAATCAAGGCAAAACTCTTTTTTGAATCACCAAAAAAAATAAAAATTATTGAGAAAAACATCAACAATAATGAAACAAATCGGGAAAGCATTAATAAACCCAGCCAAAATGGAATTCGCTTTATTTTGACTATAAAAAAATCACTTTCGAAGGTTAGTAATGAGAATTCAAAGATTTTTTGTGATTTATTTTCTTTTTCACAATCACAAGCATATGTATTTTACAAATTATCACAAACCCAACTTATTCGCTTTTATAATTTAGGATCTGTCCTTCAATATGGCGGAGCATCCTTTTTTCTTAAGAAGGAAATAAAAGATTATTTTCAAAAACAAGGAATATTTGATTACGAATTAAGATATAAACCTTTTTGGAATTTTGAAATCAATCAATGGAAAAACTGGTTAAGGGGGCATTCTAAATATCAATACGATTTATCTCGGATAAAATGGCCTAGATTAGTACCACAAAAATGGCGAAATAGAGCCAATCAACACTGTATGGCCAAAAATCAAGATTTCCACAAAAAGATTTCATATGAAAAAAATAGATTAACTCATTATGACAAACTAAATTTTTTTGAAGCGGGTCCGTTACAGAATCAAAAACAAAAATCTAATTTTAAAAAACACTATAGATATGCTCTTTTATCATATAAATCGATTCATTATAAAAACAAGGAAAACAAGAAAGACTCATATATTCATAAATCACTATTCCAAGTAAATAATAAAAAAAAACTCTTTTCTAATTCCAACATAAAGAAAAGAAATTTGTTTGATATATTTATACCTAACCCTTTTAAAAATTATCTAGAAGAAAATGATATTATGGATATGGAGAAATTTTCGGATAGAAAATATTTTGATTGGAGGATTATCAATTTTTGTCTTAGAAATAAGATTGATATTGAATTCTGGGTTGATATTAGTACCAACAGGAATCCAAATATTAAGATTGGGAATAATAAGTATCAAACAATTGATGAAATTAATAAGAAAGATCTTTTGTATCTTACAATTCATGCAGATGAAGAAATTAACCCATTCAACCAAAAAAGAACTTTTTTTGATTGGATGGGAATGAATGACGAAATACTAAGTTGTCCTATATCAAATCTGGAACTTTGGTTCTTCCGAGAATTAGTGCTACTTTTGAATGCATATAAAATGAAACCGTGGATTATACCAATCAAATTCCTTCTTTTCAATTTTAATGGAAATAAAAATGGTAATAAAAACATAACTGGAAAAAAAAAACAAGATCGTTTTATTTTTATATCATCGAATCAAAAAAACTCTCTTGAATTAGACACTGGAAGTCAAGAAGAAAAAGAACCCAGAAATCAAGGGAATCCTGGATCAGATGTACCAAACCGGGTAAGTCTTGAATCAATTCTCTCAAACCAAGAAAATGTTGAAGAAAATTCTTCGGGATCAGACATCAAAAAACATAGAAAGAAAAAGCAATATAAGAGCAACATAAAAGCAGAACTTTATTTCTTACTAAAAAACTACTTGCATTTTCAGTTGCGATGGGATGAGTTTTCAAATCAAAGAATAATCAATAATATCAAAATCTATTCTCTACTGCTTCGACTAATAAATCCAAGAGAAATTTCTATATCCTATATTCAAGGGAGAGAAATGTGTCTGGATATTTTGATGATTCAGAAGGATTTAACTCTTACAGAATTGGTGAAAAGCGGAATATTGATTATCGAACCGCTTCGTCTGTCTGTAAAAAATGATGGACAGTTTTTTATATATCAAATCGTAGGTATTTCATTGATTCAGAAAAATAAGCGCCAAATTACTAAAAGATACCGAGAGAAGGGCGATGTTAATAAAAAAAAAATTTATGAATCCATTGCAAGACATCAAAGAATGACTAGAAATAGAGACAAAAAGAATTATGATTTGCTTGTTCCTGAAAATATTTTATTCCCCAACCGTCGTAGAGAATTGAGAACTCTAATTTGTTTCAATTGGAAGAATAGAAATGGTAGTCAGCGAAATTCCGTATTTTATAATAACGTAAAAAAAATCGGTCCCATTTTGGATAAAAGCAAGAATCTCGCTAGAAAGAAAAATAAACTAATTAAATTAAAGTTCTTTCTTTGGCCCAATTATCGATTAGAAGATTTAGTTTGTATGAATCGTTATTGGTTTAATACCAATAACGGCAGTCGTTTCAGTATGATAAGAATATATATGTACCCACGATTGGAATTTCTTTACTAGTACGTTTTTCTTATCAATCATGTATCATGCCTGGTATATGAAAACAAAGAGAGGCCCACATGCCTTGTCTTACACTCCATTATGATACATGATACCACTTTAATGACATACATATTAGTTAGATCTATAAATGAATCAACAGAATCTTTTTTTTCGGTCTGGTTTTTTCTGTTTTGAAGAAATATACCATCCTTTTTTATCCCTAATGAAATTGAAAATTGTATTGATTGTTGATTGATTTTATGGGAAGTTCATAACGACCTTAAGACAATTGTATATATCAAATTCAAATGACTAGCATTATTATTACTGATCAGTAAATTTCATATTATGTAAATTTCATATTATAAAGTAAAAGTAAAAGAAGGGGAAAAGGGGATTTCGGTTTATGGTAAAAAATTCATTCATCTCAGTTACTTTTCACGCTTTTCAAGAAAAAAAAAAAGAAAAGAGCGGGTCTGTTGAATTTCAAGTATTCAGTTTCACCAATAAAATACAAAGACTTACTTCCCATTTAGAATTGCACAAAAAAGACTATTTATCTCAGAGGGGTCTACGGAAAATTCTGGAAAAACGCCAACGGTTACTATCTTATTTGTCAAAGAAAAATGGAGTACGTTATAAAGAATTAATTAGTCAGTTGAATATTCGGGAGTCAAAAAATCGTTAATTTGAAAAAAAAAAATTGAATTATTGATTTATTAGATTTTGACTCTTGATAACTTATTTTCTTTTCGTTTTCAACAATTCACGTAAGTATGAATCAAGGAAAAACCTATGAGTATACTAACTACAGGAAAAGACCTTATGAGAGTAAATATGGGACCTCACCACCCATCAATGCATGGTGTTCTTCGTCTCATCGTTACTCTAGATGGTGAAGATGTTATTGACTGTGAACCAGTATTGGGGTATTTACACAGAGGGATGGAAAAAATTGCGGAAAACCGAACAATTATACAGTATCTGCCTTATGTAACACGTTGGGATTATTTAGCTACTATGTTCACAGAAGCAATAACTGTAAATGGACCAGAAGAGTTAGGAAATATTCAGGTACCTAAAAGGGCCAGCTATATCAGAGTAATTATGTTGGAGTTGAGTCGTATAGCCTCTCATCTGTTATGGCTTGGCCCTTTTATGGCAGATATTGGTGCACAGACCCCCTTCTTCTATATTTTCAGAGAAAGAGAATTAATATATGATCTCTTCGAAACTGCCACCGGTATGAGAATGATGCATAATTATTTTCGTATCGGAGGGATCGCGGCTGATTTACCTCATGGCTGGATAGATAAATGTTTTGATTTCTGTGATTATTTTTTAACGGGGGTTGCTGAATATCAAAAACTTATTACGCGAAACCCAGTTTTTTTAGAACGAGTTGAAGGAGTAGGCACTTTTGGTGGAGAAGAAGCAATAAATTGGGGTTTATCAGGACCAATGCTACGAGCGTCTGGAATAGAATGGGATCTTCGTAAAGTTGATCATTATGAGTGTTACGAAGAATTTGATTGGGAAGTCCAGTGGCAAAAAGAAGGAGATTCATTAGCTCGTTATTTAGTCCGAATCGGTGAAATGACCGAATCCGTGAAAATTATTCAACAGGCTTTGGAAGGAATTCCAGGGGGGCCCTACGAGAATTTAGAAATACGATGCTTTGATAGAGAAAGCGATCCAGAATGGAATGATTTTGAAGATCGATTCATTAGTAAAAAACCTTCTCCTACTTTTGAGTTACCGAACCAAGAACTTTATGTGAGAGTCGAAGCCCCTAAAGGAGAATTGGGAGTTTTTCTGATAGGAGATCAAAGCAGTTTTCCTTGGCGGTGGAAAATTCGACCACCGGGTTTTATCAATTTGCAAATTCTTCCTCAGTTAGTTAAAAGAATGAAATTGGCTGATATTATGACGATACTCGGTAGTATAGATATCATTATGGGAGAAGTTGATCGTTGAAATGATAATTGCTACAACAGAAGTACAAGATATCAATTCTTTTTCCCGATTGGAATTCTTAAAAGAGGTCTATGAGACCATATGGGTGTTTGCTCCTAGTTTTACTCTTGTATTAGGAATCACAATTGATGTACTAGTAATTGTGTGGTTAGAAAGAGAAATATCTGCAGGAATACAACAACGTATTGGACCTGAATACGCCAGCCCTTTGGGAATTCTTCAAGCTTTAGCAGATGGGACAAAACTACTTTTCAAAGAGAGTCTGCTTCCATCTCGAGGAAATACTCGTTTATTCAGTATTGGACCATCTATAGCAGTCATATCAATTCTACTAAGTTATTCAGTAATTCCTTTTAGTTATCACCTTGTTTTAGCGGATCTCAATATTGGTGTTTTTTTATGGATTGGCGTTTCAAGTATTGCTCCTATTGGACTTCTTATGTCAGGATATGGATCAAATAATAAATATTCCTTTTTAGGTGGTCTGCGAGCTGCCGCTCAATCGATTAGTTATGAAATACCATTAACTTTATGTGTTTTATCAATATCTCTACGTGCGATTCGCTAAAACATAAACTTTTATTTTCCCTATTCTTCTTTTCGTTCTAGAAAAAAAAGAAATTGAATATATATCCGCACTTTTTTCTTCATTTATTTATTCTTTAGGTTAATAAAAAAAAATTAGATAGTTATATATTGAGCGAAAGAAAACAACTTATAAATTTGCAGTAAAAGCGGATTGAGTCTCATTTCCGATGTACAGTAGGTAAGTCAAAGTAAACAAAAGTAGAAGAAGCCCTTTACCCCCAAGATTGGTTGATTGGTCATCCTGGCTTGAAGCGGGCTCAAAAGTCAACCGTATGGAGTTTTCACTATCGTTTATATGTATTACAATACATATATTACTGAACGGGGGATTGAAAAAAAAAATGGGTGGATAGTAAGGAACACTAAAATACACACAAAGGATTAGTAATAGGGCTTATGCAAATTAACTCTTATGTAAATTAACTAAAGGGATAACTTCTGCATAACATAAAAAGAATGAATACTAATTGGGGCTTAAAGTTGGTAGAAATGATCAGGCAGTACTCCCCACAATTCCGATTCAGAGTATGCTCCTATCCACCAATTAAACAAATGACTATCAGGAACGAAATAATCCTTTACTCTTTTTGGGCCCCTTTTTTTCTCAGAAAGAAGAAGAGGAACAAAAAAAATAGAAAAAAATACAATTCCAATAGAAGCAAAAGAGATTCTTTTTATTATTTCTTTCATATCTTTATAGAAAGAAAATTTGTGTTATGATTTATGAACTATGGCTCGAAATATCAATAGATATTTCTACAAAGAGTATTTTATTAAAGGATTTATTAAGTTATTACTCAACAAAAAAATGGAAGTTATTAAAGGATGAGATCAATTCAGAAATACTTTTTGATTTTTTTTATAACAGACAGAATTCCATTGGTATAATTGGGGACCTTCCAATAAATTTTGACGCTATCAATCCTATAACCATATCAAGATAACTAATACTTGCCCGGTCCTTACATTTATTTGTGGCCATGAGGATGAGGAGCCGTATGAGGTGAAAATTTCATGTACGGTTTTGTAATAGCGATGGGAACAGTAATGTTATCACCGACTATGATTATCTAATAGTTCAAGTACAGTTGATATAGTCGGAGCGCAATCAAAATATGGTTTTTGGGGGTGGAATTTGTGGCGTCAACCTATAGGGTTTATCGTTTTTCTAATTTCTTCCCTAGCAGAATGCGAACGATTGCCTTTTGATTTACCAGAAGCAGAAGAAGAATTAGTAGCAGGCTATCAAACCGAATATTCAGGGATCAAATTTGGTTTATTTTACGTTGCTTCCTATTTAAATCTATTAGTTTCCTCATTATTTGTAACAGTTCTTTACTTGGGCGGCTGGGATCTTTCCATTCCGTACATATTTGTTCCTGAGCTATTTGAAATAAATAAAGCGGATGGAATCTTTGGAATGACAATTGGTATCTTTATTACATTAGCTAAAACTTATTTGTTTTTGGTCATTCCTATCACAACACGATGGACTTTACCTAGACTAAGAATGGACCAACTATTAAATCTTGGCTGGAAATTTCTTTTACCTATTTCTCTCGGTAATCTATTATTAACAACCTCTTTCCAACTCCTTTCACTGTAAAGGTAAAGAAAAAGGAGAATACCATATTCACGGCTTGCCTCAAACAAGAAAAAGAAAAAAGAAAATTATTCATAGATATTCACGATATGTTCCCTATGGTAACTGGATTCATGAATTATGGTCAACAAACCGTACGAGCTGCAAGGTACATTGGCCAAAGTTTCATGATTACCTTATCCCAAGCAAATCGGTTACCCGTAACTATTCAATACCCTTATGAAAAATTAATCACATCGGAGCGTTTTCGCGGTCGAATCCATTTTGAATTTGATAAATGTATTGCTTGTGAAGTATGTGTTCGTGTATGTCCTATCGATCTGCCGGTTGTTGATTGGAAATTAGAAACGGATATTCGAAAGAAACGATTGCTTAATTACAGTATTGATTTCGGAATTTGTATTTTTTGTGGGAACTGCGTTGAGTATTGTCCAACAAATTGTTTATCAATGACTGAAGAATATGAACTTGCTACTTACGACCGTCACGAATTGAATTATAATCACATTGCTTTAGGGCGTTTACCAATGTCAGTAATTGACGATTTTACAATTCGAACAGTTTTGAATTCGTCTCAAAGAAAAACCGGGTAACTCCCTTGGTTAAAGTTATAGACTTTCAATTTCAAACTGCGATTTCGAATAAAGAAAAGAAGGAAATGGATCCAATAACAGTACCCGCATCAATTCACACCTATTAGATTCGAATTTAATTCAATCGAGAATGTCTCGAATTTTTCCTGGTCGATTCAACAAGGTCATGAAAAAAGATTTCGATTTATTTATCTTTTATTTTAATATAATGGATTTGCCTGGACCAATACATGATTTTCTTTTAGTTTTTTTAGGATCGGGTCTTATATTAGGAGGTCTGGGAGTGGTATTATTTACCAACCCAATTTATTCGGCCTTTTCGTTGGGATTGGTTCTTGTTTGTATATCCTTATTCTATATTCTATCAAATTCACCTTTTGTAGCTGCTGCACAGCTACTTATTTACGTAGGAGCTGTAAATGTTTTAATCATATTTGCTGTAATGTTCATGAATGGTTCAGAATATTCCAAAGATTTTCATTTTTATCTTTGGACTATTGGGGATGGGGTTACTTCTCTAGTTTGTACAAGTATTTTTTTGTCGTTAATCACTACTATTCTAGATACGTCATGGTACGGGATTATTTGGACTACACGATCCAACCAGATTATAGAGCAAGATTTGATAAGTAATAGTCAACAAATTGGAATTCATTTATCAACCGACTTTTTTCTTCCATTTGAACTCATTTCGATAATTCTTTTAGTTGCTTTGATAGGTGCAATTGCCGTGGCTCGTCAGTAAAAAATCTTTATAACTAGCAACAGCAATCAAAATTCAATTTTTTTGTGTTATCGCATCCATTTGTCTTCAATTCTATTTGAATACCGTTTCGTGTATAAAATAAAAGTTTTTAGATTTGATCTATTAGCAATATATTTTTTGGTTCTATACTTGTTGTATTTTAACCAATCAAATCATTTGAATTATTGTTCATATCGAAATGAATTGAAATTAGTACGGAGTTAGTCAATGATGCTCGAGCATGTACTTGTTTTGAGTGCTTATTTATTTTCTATTGGTATTTATGGATTGATCACGAGCCGAAATATGGTTCGGGCCCTGATGTGTCTTGAACTTATACTAAATGCGGTTAATATAAATTTTGTAACATTTTCCGATTTTTTTGATAGTCGGCAATTAAAAGGAGATATTTTCTCAATTTTTCTTATAGCTATTGCAGCCGCTGAAGCAGCTATCGGATCAGCTATTGTTTCATCAATTTATCGTAACAGAAAATCGACTCGTATCAATCAATCAACTTTGTTGAATAAATAATATTTAGAAATCAGAATATTCATCAATTCGAATTAGCATATATAATGATCATGTTTGCGAAAACGTAAGAAATCAAAGTATTTTTGTTCCCTCTTATGAGTTGATCCAGAAATGGATTGATTAGAAAAATTCTGGTAAATCATTGATTCATCTGGTGTTTCAATATATGATTCATTTACAAATTTACTAGATCGAAAATTTATGAGTTCAAAAATTGCTAGCTCCAATGTCACATTCAGTAAAGATTTATGATACATGTATAGGGTGTACTCAATGTGTTCGAGCATGTCCCACGGATGTATTAGAAATGATACCTTGGGACGGATGTAAAGCTAAGCAAATTGCTTCTGCTCCAAGAACAGAGGATTGTGTTGGTTGTAAGAGATGCGAATCCGCCTGTCCAACGGATTTCTTGAGTGTTCGAGTTTATTTATGGCATGAAACAACTCGAAGTATGGGACTAGCTTATTGATATTGATACGCTCCCCCCAACCTCACTTGAATGTATTTTGAATACATTTTTTACTTACCGGTTGCCGACAAAACCCGTACTCGAAAAAGAGAATATATTCTCTTTTTCGAGTACGGGTTTTGTCTGGTTCGAATGTATCTTGTCTTTACCACGAATGATTTTCCTTGGTTAACAATAATTGTAGTTTTTCCGATAACCGCGGGTTCTTTAATTTTCTTTCTCCCGCATAGAGGAAATAAGGCGACCCGTGAGTATACTATATATATCTGCGTCTTAGAATTCCTTGTAATGACCTATGTATTCTGTTATCATTTCCAATTGGACGATCCATTAATCCAGCTGGCAGAGGATTATAAATGGATCAATTTTTTTGGTTTTTACTGGAGATTGGGAATAGATGGACTTTCCCTAGGACCTATTTTACTGACGGGATTTATCACCACTTTAGCAACTTTAGCGGCTTGGCCGGTTACTCGGAATTCCCGATTATTCCATTTCTTGATGTTAGCAATGTACAGTGGTCAAATAGGATTATTTGCTTCTCGAGACCTTTTACTTTTTTTTATCATGTGGGAGTTAGAATTAATTCCTGTTTATCTACTTCTATCCGCATGGGGTGGAAAGAAACGTCTTTATTCAGCTACAAAGTTTATTTTGTACACGGCAGGGGGTTCCATTTTTCTATTAATAGGAGTTTTGGGTATCAGTTTATATGGTTCCAATGAACCAACATTAAATTTGGAAATATTAGCTAATCAATCGTATCCCGTGGTACTGGAAATACTATTCTATATTGGATTTCTTATTGCTTTTGCTGTTAAATCACCGATTATCCCTTTTCATACATGGTTACCAGACACCCATGGAGAGGCTCATTACAGTACTTGTATGCTTCTAGCCGGAATATTATTAAAAATGGGAGCATACGGCTTGGTTCGGATCAATATGGAACTATTACCGCACGCTCATTCTATATTTTCCCCCTGGTTGATCATAGTGGGTACAATGCAAATAATTTATGCAGCTTCAACATCTCTTGGCCAACGCAATTTAAAAAAAAGAATCGCCTATTCCTCCGTATCGCATATGGGTTTCATAATTATAGGAATTGGCTCGATAACCGATACGGGACTCAACGGAGCCATTTTACAAATAATTTCTCATGGATTTAGTAGCGCTGCGCTTTTTTTCTTGGCAGGAACGAGTTATGATAGAATACGCCGTGGTTATCTCGACGAAATGGGCGGGCTGGCTATACGAATTCCAAAGATATTCACGATATTTAGTATCTTATCAATGGCTTCCCTTGCATTACCGGGCATGAGTGGTTTTGTTGCGGAATTAATAGTGTTTTTGGGAATAATTACCAGCCAAAAATATTTTTTAATGTCAAAAATACTAATTACTTTTGTAATGGCAATTGGAATGATATTAACTCCTATTTATTCATTATCTATGTTACGGCAAATGTTCTATGGGTACAAGCTATTTAATGCCCCAAACTCTTATTTTTTTGATTCTGGGCCACGGGAATTATTTGTTTTGATCTCTATTTTTCTACCTGTACTTGGTATTGGTATTTATCCGGATTTCTTTCTTTCATTATCAGTCGACAAGGTTGAAGCTATTCTATCTAATTTTTTTATCTAATTTTTTTATAGATAATTTTCATGAATAAAACAAAAAAGGGAAAATCCTATAATTTTTAAAAGAGTTCGTTGTCCAATGAAAAAAGAAGTCTTTTTTTTCTTCGCTTAAATTTAAGTTAAAAATATTAAATAAAAAAAGAAATTTGAATTGTAACCAAATTCCTTTGGGGTTTGTGAGAGCCTTTTGAATCACTATACTACTTGATTCAAAAGGTTCTCAGCGGTTTCCACTCAGTTTCGTTTATATATATGCATTGTCCTATGTTTGTCTTCATCAAGCCCTTTCTTTTCTTCAATTTGTCTTTTCTTCAATTTGCAATTCAATTAAATGTTAATTGTTAATTTCAATTAGATGTTAATTGTTAATTAAATGAGCCATAACTATGTAACCCTATTCCTAATAGATTGACCCCAAAATAGCATATCCAAAGTATAAGAAAGCCCATGGAAGCTACAATTGCGGAATTTACACCTTCCAAATTTTTATTTGTTCGAGTATGTAAATAAATTCCAAATATAGCCCAAGTAATAAATGCCCAAGTTTCTTTTGGATCCCAATTCCAATATGATCCCCATGCCTCATTAGCCCATACTGCTCCCGAAAGAATACCAACAGTTAAAAAGAAAAATCCCAGACTAATAATACGATAACTCCAATGATCCAATTGTTGAATCAATTTATACCTGTAATAATTTGTAACAGAAGCAGACAAAAAGGAAGTGTTTAGTAAAACATCGGTTTTTCCATTCATGTATTGTATTTCACCGGAGGAAAATGACTCAGTTACAGTTCCATTTAATAAATTATTGCTTTTCCAAAAAATCCTTATCACTTTTCGAAATGTAATGACTAGAGAGGCTGTGGATAATAATGATCCACATAAAAGAGCTGCATAGCTTAATACCATCATACTTACGTGCATCATTAACCACTGAACTTGGAGAGCGGGTACTAATATTCCGGATTGATGCATTTTGGTTAACAAACCCGAAGTTGCAAAGCCTTGAGTAAAAATAGCACTTGGTGTGATTATTGCACTTAAATGATTTTTATGTTTTTTAAAATAGAAAATCCTATGAATAATGGAGAAACTCCACGAAAGAAAGATTAATGATTCATATAAATCACTTAATGGGAAATGCCCCGAATAAATCCAACGAGTGACTAATAATCCTGTTAGACAGAAAAAGGTAGCTATCATCCCCTTTTCGGATGAATTATATAGTCCTAAGATTTCATCGACTAATAAGGTTATCAAATGAATTGTAATTCCAATTGAAACAACCGAAAACGATATATGAGTTAATATATGCTCGAAAGTTGAAAATATCATAAATAAAAAAATTATAATAAGGGAGGAGTCCCTTAAGTATACAGAATGGATATCAGAAATTCAATTCATTATAGGACTTTTTATATATCTTTTAGACGATGTTATGCCGCCACTCGGACTCGAACCGAGATGCTCTAGCACTGCTTCCTAAGAGCAGCGTGTCTACCGATTTCACCATAGCGGCTTGGTTGAACTCATACTAACTTATTTTTATTCAATTGTCGAGATTGAAAAAGGCAATTTCAATGAAATATTTTTGAAGCATTCAATTGATGAATAAAAACTTGTTTCAATAACAATCCAAGTTTTCAGAATTCATTCATGTTTATGTTTTGTTTTCGTAAAAAGAAAATGGAACTGTTGTAACTAAAAAGTTCTTACTTCCATTCAGGGAAAAACAAAAAGGAAAGAACTTCTTTTTTGTTTTTCATTTTTTAATGATTAATTTTTCATTTATCTGATTTTCTGAATCTAAAACAAAAAAAAAAACAAATAACAATTAGGTTTTTTTCAATATGAGTTTATCTTAGGATTTATCAAACTAATTAGGTATTGGGTTGGACATCCCATATATAAAAAAAAATTGATTTTTATTGTCCTCCTTCAAATTTTTTTTTTTTTTTTTTATTACTTATAATTTTCATACTTTTTTTAGAGTTTTATAGAATATCCGCCTAGCCTAAATGGGAAAAGGCGCTTTTCTCAATTGGAGCGAAAGTGGGGGATAGGGAATATATGGTGATTCAGAAAGTTACCAAAAAAGTTTTATAATTAATAATTAGTGTCAAGTTTCAGCAACCCCTTGCTTTTGTCTAAAGATTTTATATCTGCTGTTCTATAAGCATAAATAGAAATAGAAAATGATAAATATAAAAGAAAAAAAAAAGAAAAGACAAAACCTTTATTATTGTCTTTTTTATAGGTGGAGGGGGGATGGGGAAAATAAGAATCCCCATCTCGAGAATTAAAAACATATTCAAATACAAATTAAGGGCAAAACTATCAATTTTGTGTTTATTCTTTTTTTTTTTCAAATTCAAAAAAAAAAGTACCTTTTTGGTTCAAAACATTAGAGAATGAAAATCATTATTTACTATATTTATTTCTTACTTTTTTATTTCGATTTTTTTTTTACTTCTATTCTTAATTCTATTATTCTATATTAAATATTATTCTATATTAAAAAATCTAGTATAAGTTCAAAACGAAATTGGCTCATTTTTGGAGTCAAGTTGATTCAAATTATTCCAACGTTTTATTATTTATTTGTCATTTGTTGTACAAAAAAAACTTTTTGAATTCCCGGTAGAAAGGGATTTCGCTAATGAAAAAGCTTTCAGCGCTGCCCAATATCCCCGCTTTTTCCAAATATTTTTACGAATACGTTTTTTTAATATAGAACTACGTTTTTTTGGAACTGCCATTCAAAAAATAAAAAGTTATTCATTGCAAAAATTTGGATGTGAAAGACATTTATTATTTAAAACAAATCATTTTTTTTTTTCAATTTCTATTCTATTCTATATAATATCTGAGAAAGAATAATTCGAAAGAATAATTCGTATTTCGGAGGTATTTGTGATACCTTTTTATCCCTCCTCAAATCAATATCGATAGATGGATTATGCCGTATATATAATAATAATAATTGAATTGGTTGTGAAGTTGATTAAAAAAAAAGCAAAAACCTTTCTTTCCCTTTCTATTTCTGTAAAAGACTTTCTTCTTCTATTTCTGTTGGTTTTCGACATGCTGCATTTGTACATAAAAAAAGCATCGAACAAACTTAAGAATCCTTACGTACCTAATAAAAAAACTTTAATCTTTTTCGTTTTTTGTAGTAATTACTTATTAAATTCTATTAAATTCTATTTATTGGAATGGAACACAATCAATCAGTCCCGAAATAAACTAGTTAATGATTCTGAATAAATAAACTAAAATACCCAATTTTGTTTATTGGAGAATGTTATGGGTCATTTTATGATTTATAGCAAAATAATTCTGGTCTAATTTTTTTAGTCTTGATACATGTACATAAATTATCGTAATAGGGAATAATACTTGAAATTGGAATTTGCTATATTTTCTTAAAAATCTTACTTAGTACTTATATATAAAATAAAATAATTAGTTATTTTTCACTAGTAACTTAGTTCTATCATGTTATATCATTTTTCCATTTTTAACTTGGAAATTTTTGAAATAGTTGAGAAAGGCTCAAAATAACTATGAATAGAAAATTCCATTTAAGTTTTTTTTGATACCTTGTTTTAATAATCCCTTTTTAAAGAGATAAGATAAGAACTGGTGAATCAGAAACAATTAATATTAATTAAAAATAAAAAAAGTTATTATTTTTATGGAACATATATATCAATATTCCTGGATGATACCTTTCATTCCACTTCCAGTTCCTATGTTAATAGGGGCTGGACTTCTACTTTTTCCAACGGCAACAAAAAATCTTCGTCGTATGTGGGCTTTGCCTAGTATTTTTTTGTTAAGTATAGTTATGATTTTTTCAGTGGATCTATCTATTCAGCAAATAGATAGAAGTACTATCTATCAATACGTATGGTCTTGGACCATCAATAATGATTTTTCTTTCGAGTTCGGACACTTTATTGATCCACTTACTTCTATTATGTCAATATTAATCACTACAGTTGGAATTCTGGTTCTTTTTTATAGTGACAATTATATGTCTCATGATCAAGGATATTTGAGATTTTTTGCTTATATGAGTTTTTTCAATACGTCAATGTTGGGATTAGTTACAAGTTCGAATTTCATACAAATTTATATTTTTTGGGAATTGGTTGGAATGTGTTCGTATCTATTAATAGGGTTTTGGTTCACACGACCTAGTGCGGCAAGTGCTTGTCAAAAAGCATTTGTAACTAATCGCGTAGGGGATTTTGGTTTATTATTAGGAATCTTAGGTTTTTATTGGATAACAGGTAGTTTCGAATTTCAGGATTTGTTCGAAATATTTAATAACTTGATTTATAATAATGAGGTTCACTTTTTATTTGCTACTTTGTGTGCCTTTCTATTATTTACTGGCGCAGTTGCTAAGTCTGCACAATTCCCTCTTCATGTATGGTTACCTGATGCAATGGAAGGGCCTACTCCTATTTCGGCTCTTATCCATGCCGCTACTATGGTAGCAGCGGGAATTTTTCTTGTAGCTCGCCTTCTTCCGCTTTTCATAGTGATACCGTACATAATGAATCTAATATTTTTGATAAGTATAATAA